ATAGCAGTTCCAATGCTACGCCTTGAACCACTCGGCCATCTCTCCTACACAATGATTATGACTCAGAAAACGAAGAAATAGCGAGCCATTAATATGTTCCTATTTCTATTCATTATACTATTGGTTTCGAGTATTGATGGGTTGGTCGTAGTAGTACCTATCCAAACCAAAATAGAATAGTAATAGAATCTTTTTTTTCTAAAAAAGATTTTCTCGTGGGACTTAATTAAAAAACAAGGTTTCCTTATGATATGAAAGGATAAAATATATATTGATTCATATTTGATAAAATGATGTTCTTATCTTTTAAATGAATGTGATATTTCTATATATACCAGATTAGATCAATTAATTGAAACAAATTAACTGATTGATTTATGTTTTTTAGACTATATGGGTATTTGGAATAATTGAAATAAATAATAAATAGAAGTAGTAGTAGAAAATTTGTATCTTTACTTAATTTTTTTTTGGAAATGAATCTGTTTTTATGTTAGTTTGTACTGTACAAATCCTTTTTTTGTGTAATCATTTTCCCGGATGGGGTAATGAGAAAAATTGTAGAATGGATTGATACCTATGCCTAGATCGCGGACAAATGGAAATTTTATTGATAAGACCTTTTCAATTGTGGCCAATATTTTATTACGAATAATTCCGACAACCTCAGGAGAAAAGGAGGCATTTACTTATTACCGAGATGGTGTGATTTGATTTTCTTTATTATTTTATTATTAAGTTTCCTTTTTCTACTTCGAGTTTTAGGAGAAAGGCAGATGATTCGGGATAGAAAGAACAAATATTCTTATTCCATATTCTAAATTCTAAATTATAGAAATAAATAAACCTACGCTTGTTGAAGGTGAAGTTTAGAAATAGAACAATTCCTTCTGTCGTGTATCCCCGATTGATGCAACCTTCGATACTATGCTTCAGTTAGCAATTTTAGTATTGAGCGAAAGGTTACACCTTTGTGTTTTGTATTACAGGTCAGTCCTATTTCCTAGTAATATAGTACCAATAGGCGGCATAGGGGAAGACGCACTACACCTAGCAATCGACAATACGAAAACTTTGTTAAAAATTACTTATTTACTCCCTTTCTTTTGATTGGGACTAACATAACAAGAATGGTTGGGACAACAAACATCCATCTCGTTCGTACTTTGGATACCCTTATAACCATCGAAGACTGTTGAAGTGCCTATTTCCTGGAAATTAGGAGGCGTTGAGGACAAAGAAATTGTTGGAGTTATCCTTTCTATTTAGTATCAAGACACTCGATTCTAGTAAAAGCTCTTGCGCAAGAAGGTTGGCTAGAAATTTTTTGTAAAAACACTAGCCCCGCTCAGTTCATAATGAGAGTTTTTTAACCCTATTTGATTATTCCATGTATTTTTAATTCTCATTATGTATATTAAGGTAAGGGAGGAGCCGTATGAGGTGAAAATTTCACGTACGGTTCTGGAACGGAGATTCTTTGAATCGAATAACGACCGTAACGGATGTCAGCTCAATCCGAAGGAAATTATGCGGAAGCTTTACAGAATTATTATGAAGCTATGCGACTAGAAATCGATCCCTACGATCGAAGTTATATACTCTATAATATAGGCCTTATTCACACAAGTAATGGAGAACATACGAAAGCTTTAGAATATTATTTTAGAGCACTAGAACGAAACCCATTCTTACCACAAGCTTTTAATAATATGGCAGTGATCTGTCATTACGTGCGACTATCTCCACTATAGAAAGAAAAAGAAAGATAAAAAAAATTTGCTAGTAAATACTAAAAGAAAGGCTCGCTACAAATGCATCGTCCAAAACGATGATTTCTTTGAGCTGTAGCAAAGAAATAAACTTCATCATATTAATTTAATAATAATAAAAATATGAAGAAATAAACTATGCCTAGATACTTTTTTCTATGTCTATGGATAAAAAAATAAAGATCTAATTGATAGCGAGGAAGCACCGTAAAGATCAATTAATGAGGTTTTGGGCCAATACATTAAGAAAAGAACTGCTTACTTATGCCTCTATATAAAATGGATAAAAGGTAGGAATTAACTTATGTAATAGAGTTGATCCACTAAGACTAAGGTATTGAGCGGCGGTGTAGGATCAGATCCCAAAGATAGTAAGTCTTTTCTTTCTTACTTATGTTTATTTATGAAAGAAAGCCTTTTTCAAAGATTCTATATAAATTTCGATAGGAAACCGAGATAGTTACCTTGCGGAAAATACTAAGGATAGGCGTAAATACCTATGCTTGCTTTATTCTTCTGCAGGTAGGAGAGAAGATAAAACTAAAACTGATTCTTAATTAAATCAAAATGAAAGTTTGAAACTCATGCGATTAAGCTCTTTTGGTTACTCCGAACAGTGGGATATAGATCTATAAGAAATCTCATTCAGTTTAATAGAAATAGAATAGGTAAAAAGGATACCAAAAGAATTGACTCCGGAGCCGTATGAGGTAGGAAACTCTCAAGTA